TTGATTACAATTCTGTATATTCCACTTACTAGAGAGGTTCCCAGGGAATTCATTAGAGGAATATTTCCAATAAATACGGTTTGTTCTTGCATATCTCTACCGGTTTTCCAAATTAATCCCGCGGATACATATAATTCAGAAGAGTATGTGAGTGATTCATACACAGCACCTCTTTCTTTTATCAAGGGCTCTGCCAATTGATATGTTGCCACAAATAATTGAAATTCAATTTCTTGATCTGTATCTTCAATTTTTGGAAACTTATGAAGTTCTTCCATCAAGCCTTGATCAATGAACCTACAAAATCCGTCAAATTGTATCTGACTAAACCCTGGTATTGTATACATTCCCTTATTTCCATCCCGGAACATCTTAAGTTTTCCGTTTATCGAAAAAATCCAACTATTGGCTCACTCTTCGTTGAACCATATAGATTGATCTAGCAACGATGGAATGTATATTTTGCTCATTTGAACAACATGAAATTTTACCCAACCCCATATACATATATATATGTACTAAATACGTATGAACGGAGGAATAAAAAAAAATGTGACTCAAATTCGAATTTGCGACAGATACAAATGGAAATGAATTGATAAAACATTCCTGGAAACAAAATTCTGACACTTAGACTTATGGAGTCTTGTATAGAATATCAAAATAGATCCAATTTCTACCTTATGATATTACGATCAGATTGGGTACCATAAATGGATTCGGAATTGAATCTGTTCTCTATGAGTGAGATAAAGACAGAATAATCAGGAACTGTCTAGAGTTGACTTTGATTTTAGCACTTAATTTATTTCATCGATTCCGTTGTTCAAAAAATGATTCGCAGAGAGAAAAGATATTTCTACCCATTTGTTAATTAGTAGAATACGATTGAAGTGCGTAAGAGAAGTCATATTTATTAAGTACATGCAGATATAACTATCTAGCTATCCGTATATTCCATCTTTTATCGAAGTTCCCTTGAGGCAACATAGGTCGTGCTATATCCAAATTTCGATTTTATATTCAATATATTCAATGAAAAATGCAAGCACGACGATTTCCTAATAGGAATATGTAGATAAGATACCTGACTAGGTATCCGTGTAAGAATTTCTGTTCTGGGGTTTACATATACACATAATTGTTGTTATAATTGAAATTGAAAAGGATTAATTATGGAAAAGAATTGAGACTGATTAGTCGTATATCAATTTGATCTCCTTATGTCATTAAGGAAACCAAATTGGAGATCAAAATCCAAGAACCATTCATGAATTCACAGTCATTAATGCTTCCAATTTGCTCTTCATTTTTGATTCTGTGACTGGAAATCCATTTTTCTCTTTCAATAGAAAAAAAGGGGAAAGCTTTTATTTAGGTGTTGTGTGTTTTGAAATACAATCAATCTAAGAGAACAACAGGACCCAATCAAAAAAAAGAAATGGTTCAGCAATTCCCCAGAATATTTCCATCTATATCTATTTTGTATCGTTTTGGCGGCATGGCCGAGTGGTAAGGCGGGGGACTGCAAATCCTTTCTCCCCAGTTCAAATCCGGGTGTCGCCTGATTAACAAAAGACTCGGAATTTCTTACCCTACTAAACTAATAGAACTCACAAAATTCTTGCCTGGCAGAAGCAGAGGTAAGGGGCGGGGACTGTCGATACCCAATTTTAAGAATCGGGGGGTTGACTTTCAATTATTTCTTCAAAAATCGGGGTGTGACCCAAACCTGTACCATACCAATATGAATTACCAATATAAATAAAGAAATACTCACTTAATTACGGATTCCTGATGCGTTCAGGCCATTGATTTGATTTATCAATCGAATCAAATCCATAGTAAGATTCAATTGTGAGATTCAGAACTACGAAAGTCAGGGACCGTAAATCCGTGTATCCAAAGGAAGGTTCCTAAGAGACTGTAAATCCTTACTCCTAGGATCCAAGAAGGGGTTATAGGAAGGACTATAAATACTTCCTAATTACCTTACCCTACTAGTGTTTACTGACTGAGTCTTGAAGTAGATTGGGTAGGCTGGTGGGGAATCCAATTAGGAGTTGTGGAAAGAACTGAAGATACTTTGTATCCATACAAACTCATGAGAGTCTCTGAGTGCTCAGGTTTTCAATTAATATTGTATGGGTGATTGGCTTTTATAGAATAAAAGTGGAAAAAAGTGCTTTCGTTGGGGTAACCCCGCCAAGAATGTAATAGGGTGTCTTCCAATTGTTTCACATTTCACAGAAGTAGAGACAGTAAGGCTTAGATGGGAAATTAGGAGTATGTGATAGATAGTTATATATCTTGATGGTATATTTTTTTTTCTGCTTTTTGTTTATGAAAGGCAACGGTAGGTCTTACTATTCCTACATATTCCATTAGTCACATTCCCTTGAGACTTCCAAGGGGCAACTGTGTATCTTGCTTGTACTTAGTGCTTTCCGATTCCACCAGAAATTATATAGGGACTTGTTACGGGTGTATTCATTGGATT